CCCAATAAATTATTGGGTGTTCTTTTAATGGTTTCAGTACCTGCGGGATTATTAACAGTACCCTTTTTAGAGAATGTTAATAAATTCCAAAATCCATTTCGTCGTCCAGTAGCGACAACCGTCTTTTTGATTGGTACTGCAGTCGCTCTTTGGTTGGGTATTGGTGCAACATTACCTATTGATAAATCCCTAACTTTAGGTCTTTTTTAATTTGATTCAATTGTGAAATAACACGACGTGTGTATCTAGGGAATAGTCGCTTGAAAGCGAATTCTCCCTAGATACACTAGATACATCTATTCAATTCGGAATTTCTTTCGAATATATGAATTGTGCTAAAGATTCAAAACCTATTTTCATCTTAATGAAAAAAAAAAGACGAAAAAAAATCCAATAGATTTAAAACTTCTTTTTTGGTAAATCAATTGCGAAATGTTTTTCTAGAATGACCAATATCTGTTTTATATCTTCTAGGCGCAAATGTTCAATTTTCATGAGATCTTCCGGACTGTTATTCAAAAGGTCCAATAATGTATATATATTGGACCTTTTGAGGCAATTATAGACCCTAGGAGAGAATTCTGATTGGTCAATAAAAATCGATTTCAATGCTATTTTTTTTTTGTTTTTTCTGAGTTTATCGTGAAAGGTAAGAGGGGATAAAGGAACCATGTGTTGATTGTCCTCTAAAGGTAAGTTTTCTTCTTCCTTATGTAAAAAGGGAATAAATAAATCAATCAAATTCCGGCAGGCTTCATGAAGTGCTTCTTTCGGAGTTAAACTCCCATTTGTCCATATTTCGAGAAAGAGTATCTCTTGTTTTTCATTCCCATTCCCATAAGAATGAATACTATGATTCGCATTTCGAACAGGCATGAATACAGCATCTATAGGATAACTTCCATCTTGAAAGTTATGTGGCATTTTGATAAGATATCCGCGATTTCTCTTGATTTGTAATCCAATACACAAATCAATTGGTTCTGTCAAGCTAGCTATATGTTGTGTATTATCAACGATTTCTACATAAGGTGGTAAGATGATATCTTGAGCAGTTACATATCCTGGACCTCTGACACAAATAGACGCGTCACAAGTTCCATATAGATTACTTCTCAATACAATTTCTTTTAAATTCATTAAAATTTCATGGACCGATTCTTGAATACCCGCTATGGTAGAATATTCATGTGGGACGTTCTCAGATTTTACACGTGTGATACATGTTCCTTCTATTTCTCCAAGTAAAGCTCTTCGCATCGCAATGCCTATTGTGTCGGCTTGACCTTTCATAAGTGGAGACAGAATAAAGCGTCCATAATAAAGACGTTTACTGTCTTCTCTTGATTCAACACACTTCCACTGTAGTGTCCGAGTAGATACTGTTACTTTCTCTCGAACCATAGTAATATTATTTGATTTGATTGAATCATTTATTTCTCTTGTTTCTCTTGAAATTTCTTCAATGTTCATTTCTACACACGTCTTTTTTTCGGGGGTCTGCAACCATTATGTGGCATAGGGGTTACATCCCGTACGAAAGTTAATAGTATACCACTTCTACGAATAGCTCGTAATGCTGCGTCTCTTCCGAGACCGGGACCTTTTATCATGACTTCTGCTCGTTGCATACCTTGATCTACTACTGTACGAATAGCATTTGCTGCTGCAGTTTGAGCGGCAAAGGGTGTCCCTCTTCTCGTACCCTTGAATCCACAAGTACCCGCTGAGGACCAAGAAACCACCCGACCCCGTACATCTGTAACCGTGACAATGGTATTATTGAAACTTGCTTGAACATGAATAACCCCCTTTGGTATTCTACGTGCACTCTTACGTGAACCAATACGTCCATTTCTACGTGAACCAATTCTCGGTATAGCTTTTGCCATATTTTATCATCTCATAAATATGAGTCAGAGATATATGGATATATCCATTTCATGTCAAAACAGATTCCTTATTTGTACATCGAGTCCTTTAGTGAGTCTGATTATCCTTGTCTTTGTTTATGTCTCGGGTTGGAACAAATTACTATAATGCGCCCCCGCCTACGGATTAGGCGACATTTTTCACAAATTTTACGAACAGAAGCTCTTATTTTCATATTTGTCATTCCTTATCTTAATTCTGAATCTACTTCTTGGAAGAAAATAAGTTTCTTGAAACTTTTCATCTCGAATCATATTGAATAAAAACTACCTAATCCTTCCAATCCTTGTTGCGGAGTCGATAAATTATACGTCCTCTGGTTGAATCATAACGACTTACTTCAATTTTGACTCTATCTCCTGGCAGTATCCGTATAAAACTACGCCGGATCTTTCCTGAAACATAACCCAGGATCAGATCTTCATTATCTAACCGAACCCGGAACATACCATTGGGAAGCGATTCAGTAATTAAACCTTCATGAATCCATTTTTGTTCTTTCATTCCAGGTAAAGCCTCCTTGAAGTATCAACTAATGGAGGAGGAACGATATTAGACAACTCGTCCCTTTTCTTTTTTTTAGAAATAGGAAGAAGTTTCGGATCCAATTTGGATATTAAAAGGATTACCATATATAACACAAAATTTCTCCGCCGATTCCTTCGAGTCGAGCCTCTCGGTCTGTCATTATACCTCGAGAAGTAGAAAGAATTACAATCCCCATCCCACCTAAAATTCTAGGAATTCGTTGAGAGTTAGAATAGATTCGTAGACCGGGTCGACTGATCCGTTTTAAATTTAAAAAATTTCTATAGAGTCTTTTCCTATTCCTTCTATGCCGCAGGTTTAAAACCAAAAAAGATTTGTTTTTTTCTCGATGTTTTCTAACGTTTTCAATAAAACCTTCTCGGAAAAGTATTTTAACAATATTTTCGGTAATATTAGTAGATGCGATGCGAACCACTCTTTTTCTATCCATATCAGCATTTCGTATAGAGGTTATTATCTCAGCAATAGTGTCCCTACCCATGGTGAACTAAAATTATGGGTGCCCCAAAATTGGATATAATCAACATGTTTTTCTTTTTTTTTTTTTTACTTATTTGTTTTATGAATATGAATTATTAAAGGTATATGCGTGAGACACAATCTACTAATTAATCTAGTTCTTAATCTATTTCTTTCAAATACCCACTATAAACATATCAGTGATCTCATTTTATAATACCTCGGGAGCTAATGAAACTATTTTAGTAAAATTGAATTGTCTCAATTCCCGGGGGATCGCACCAAAAATTCTAGTTCCTTTTGGATTTCCTTCTTGATCAATCACAACTGCAGCATTGTCATCATATCGTATTATCATACCGCTGTCACGTTTAAGTTCTTTACAGGTACGAACAATTACAGCTCTGACTACTTCTGATTTTTCTAGGGGCATATTTGGTACTGCTTCTTTGATCACAGCAACAATAACGTCACCAATATGAGCATATCGACGATTGCTAGCTCCTATGATTCGAATACACATCAATTCTCGAGCCCCGCTGTTATCTGCTACATTTAAATGGGTCTGAGGTTGAATCATATCAATTTTTTAGTCTATTCTTCCAATGCAAAGGATGAAGAAAAAAAAGGAATATTTTTTGTCCAAAAAAAGAAACTTTCATCCCCAAGATTCATTTCTGTTGGTTCTACATTTTTATCCTGAAATAATGAATTGAGTTCGTATAGGCATTTTGGATGCTGCTATTGAAATAGCCCTTCTAGCTATATTTTCGGTTACTCCACCCATTTCGTATAGTATTCGACCTGGTTTAACAACAGCTACCCAATATTCAGGGGATCCCTTTCCCGAACCCATACGTGTTTCAGCGGGTCTTACTGTAACCGGTTTGTCTGGAAATATACGGACCCATATTTTTCCACCACGGCGTGCATTTCGTGTCATTGCTCGTCGACCTGCTTCGATTTGTCTAGATGTGATCCAAGCAGGTTCAAGTGCCTGAAGAGCATATTTACCGAAACAAATATGATTACCTCGATAAGATATTCCCTTCATTCTTCCTCTATGTTGTTTACGGAATCTAGTTCTTTTGGGGTTATAGTTGATGGTTGTTTCACAATTCCATCTCTACTACAGAACCGGACGTGAGAGTTTCTTCTCATCCAGCTCCTCACGAATAAAAGGATTAAAAACATTTAATTGAAATGATTAACATTTTTTGTAAAAAATAGTTTTTTTTAGAACGTTCTAAAAAATCTTTATTTTGTTTTGTCCTTTATCCAAGTTTAGCAACTAAAAAAAAAAAAGTTTTCGCGGGCGAATATTTACTCTTTCAATCTCTATTTCATTTGTAGGGCTCGTTCGTGACTTCTCCCAATAGATGAATTAATCTCCGGTTCATTTCGCCATCCCGACTAGTGAATCATTAAGATTCATTTTTTCAATAAAATCTTTTGCATGCACAGGTTCCATCGTTCCCATCGCTTCGTACTTAATGATTAGGTCCGAATTCTACAATGGAGCTCATAATCCAATTTGTTCCTGAGTCAATCTTCTTAGTCTTTATTGGCTCCAAGCTCTTTATTTTTTTCTTGATTCATTTAATATTTAATTATGGATGAATCAATTAGTATTGATGCTTTATTACACTGTCTTTTATGAGATGACTCGTAGACCTTACATATTGGAATTCTATATCATTGATATTCTTTTTCTCTCTTTCTCTCATCCTTCCATTTATCCACACCTTTACTTCTTTCATTTTGTTTTACAACTTCTAATTAAAGTTTATGCAAAAAAAAAATTTCAGTTGCTACAAAGATATGACTGATTTATCATATCTTGACTGGTTCTTTATATCCAGATAATACGAAGTGATGAGTTGGTTATTAGTTCATACTATGGGGCTGGTCCTTTTTTAATCCTAACCCTAAAAAACCAACGAGTCACACACTAAGCATAGCAATTATATCAAATGGTCAATTGAATTTTTATTCAACCCTATAGAATTAAGAATTAAAATTGCTCATTTTGATTCACCAGAAAAAGAATGAACGAGTTT